GTTTTCTCCTCGTACGGCTCGAGAAAAAATGATTTAATTCGAAGTTTTACCTATGTATCTAATTCTAATAAATAATAAATTAAATGACAAATGGACCTATAAAATGAATATCAATTAGACTAGGATTTCAGTCTTTTTTCTTCTTGAAAAATGAAAAAGAAATGGCTCGTACTCATAACTCAAATCGGATAACTCTTAAATAGCTCAAAGGAAAATCTTTAGTCAATTTCATTTATTGAGTAGTCTTTACTCCCTTTCGTTTATCCCGGTTAAACTATTTCAAATTCTATTTGAATTCTTTAGTCGGATCCAGTTATTGAGACTATCGAAAAAATTAACAATTACAAAGGGTATTTCCTTGTTTTTAAACCCTTTATTCTGATTTTTAATCATTGGGTTTAGACATTACTTCGGTGCTTCTTAATCCTTTCAAAGTGGTAGCAACATACCCTTTTTGATTTCTTTCTATCAAAGAATCCTATGGACGGTTGATTCTAGCATAATACACGTTGAATCAAAATTTTGGATCAATTTCAACAAGTTTTACTTTTGAATTGGAAACTTGCTCGAATTGGATTCTTTCGATTTTCCATATATTTACGAAGTTGTTCCAGTTGATTGGCATTAACCCTAGATCCTTGCCCCTGAGAAATGAATTAATACTTTCTGTTCGAGCTCCATCATGGACTATTTACAACCCGACAAAAAACGAAGGGTTCAAGTGTAACAGAACAAACAATGTCGAGCCAAGAGCACCTCATTCCTAGACAAATTTAAAATGATGGATGTAAAAATCCACAATGGGTCATATCCTTCAAGTCGCACGTTGCTTTCTACCACATCGTTTCAAACGAAGTTTTACCATAACATTCCTCTAATTTGGAACCGGTATACCGGTATGGAATTGATTCAATCATGGAATCATGAATAGTCATCGGTTCAGCTGTCCATAGACATCCTAATCTACACCTTTTCTTCTATATATGAATATGAATATATGAAACAAGATTTTTCTGAAAAAATCTTAGTAAGATAACATTTTGAACATATTTAACATACTAATTACTAATAGAATATATAGATAATAGAAAGAAAAAAGAAATCTATATTATATATATAATAAAAATATAATAATTAAATTAATATTAATAATGAATAAGTTTTTGAATCTACATTTTCAAGTGACTTAATAGGATAAATTAAATGATTTTATACTTTTTCAAAGATTCCAAATCATTAAAAAAATTTTCTAAGTGAAATTCACTATTTAATTTAAATTAAACATCATTATTTAATTTGATTGGATTTGAAGAAAATTGGACAATAAGCATCGCCTTTGATCTTTATTTGAAATAGATCAAAAAAAAGAAGAAAGAAATCCATTTTTTTTATGATAATGAGATGTAAAAAAAATAATGTAAGTTAAGATTTGAATTTTGATTTTTTTAATCAGATTAGGAAAATCAAAATCGAAAAAAAATAGGGAAGGTTTCTCATATCTATCAGATAGACTGAACAATTGTCACTGTTTGTTATAGATATAGTATAAATACCATACCATACTATAGAACATGGAACTTGATCGTTTGTTAATGAAATTCGAGCAGACACAAATGCTTAAATTTCTAATTAATATAGCCTATCCACCCCCCACTTCTTTTTTATATTATGATATAGTTTATATGGGAATAATGGAATATAAAAAGTGGATCCGCGCTGGGACGGAAGGATTCGAACCTCCGAATAGCGGGACCAAAACCCGTTGCCTTACCACTTGGCCACGCCCCATTTCAATTGCTAATCGACACTAAGAAACAATAATATTGTTATTGGTTGTTTGTCAACTCCAGCCCAAATAAATATCTAAATATATATCTAGATATAGAATCTATCTATAGAATATAGATCTTCTATATCTATAGAATATATAGAATAGACCGGTACTAGGATTTTGATACATATAGATACAGAATTCAACTTAATTTATTGATCATTACATAGAATTCAATTAAGATATTGTATGAAAGTATAGTTTATTCTATTCTCCTTTGAGAATTGGAGAATTTTTGGTTGGATGGATTCAAAGAAAAGAAGGATTTTTGTCTATCTTACCTTACTTTCTTTTTCCTTATATCAAAAAGGCAACCAAAATGCAATTATCTCCAAGAACAAAATGTCTGTTATGCTTAATATCGTTAGTTTGATCTGTATTTGTATTAATTCGCCCCTTTATTCGAGTAGTTTTTTCTTCGGCAAATTGCCTGAAGCCTATGCTTTTTTGAATCCAATCGTAGATGTTATGCCAGTCATACCTCTGTTTTTTTTTCTCTTAGCTTTTGTTTGGCAGGCTGCTGTAAGTTTTCGATAAGATCCTAAATAATAATATCCTAGAAAATGCATGATTTCCTCGAGAAAAAATTCTAACAATTGATAAAATAAAATCAGATAAGTTTTATAGTATGAACCCCCGATTCATACATTGAAATTCCCTGATAGTCGC